TCTACCAACTGAGCTATCCCGACTCTTCCCGATGCATCATTCCCATACTACTAAAAGGCTTGGGCCTATGTCAATTCAATTAAATAGATTAAAAAAGCATTACAAACTCTTACCCAGGCCCTGGAATTTTTTTGATCTTCAAAAAGAATACTTTTTTGAATTAAGTTTAATTCAAACTAACGATATGGACTGTGAATGTTTCAAATAGGGATTCCTTGCTCATAGATGTTTATTTGTATGTATATCGTACATATCACAAGACTTGTGATAAGAGAGAAACATTTCTCTGCCAAGTTTTTTTTGTGTTTGTGAAAGAGTAGAGTGAATGAAAAACATAGCGAATTTTGAACCGCTGCAAAAAAAAGATAGTTAGGAAGTAAAACCAACCTTTTATTGGGGATAGAGGGACTTGAACCCTCACGATTTCTAAAGTCGACGGATTTTCCTCTTACTATAAATTTCATTGTTGTCGGTATTGATATTGACATGTAGAATGGGACTCTATCTTTATTCTCGTCCAATTTGTTAGTTCTTCAAAAGATCTATCAGACTATAGAGTGACTGATTTGATCAGTGAATATTTTATTCTTCCACTTGGAATCGATTCACAATAATTTTTCAATCTTTCATATAAAAAAACGGATTCGGATCTCATTAATCTTTGCTATTTCAGTACGTCTACGTATGTATATTGGTTCATCCTTTCCGGAGTTTCAATAGAAAGATTCCTTGACCAACGCAGTTAACTCCATTCGTTAGAACAGCTTCCGTCGAGTCTCTGCACCTATCCTTTTTTTCTTTCTGAATCCCCCCTTATTTCTATTTCTGAAAACAGGATTTGGCTCAGGATTGCCCATTTTTAATTCCAGGGTTTCTCTGAATTTGAAAGTTATCACTTAGTAGGTTTCCATACCAAGGCTCAATCTAATCAAGTCCGTAGCGTCTACCAATTTCGCCATATCCCCCTTTTTTTACGATCTCATTGGGATGCCATCCCCTTCCTTCTTTCAGTTATGCTAGAACCATTGAATTTTTTAGATACGGATTCCTATATAGATATAGAAAAATATAGATATAGAAAAAAAAATGTCTCCTCCTATTTGTTTGTGATTTCTTTTCTATCCACTTTCATCTTTATCAGAAGACCAGCATTTGTTCCAATCAGAAATGATTCTATTATTGATGTATCTGCAATTCAATATGGATGGATATATACTACATATATATGCCCCCTTTCCTCTCACTTTTTACGTGATATTTGGAATACTCGAACGGTCGATTCTTTTTTGTCTTATCCCCTACCTTTTCGAACGAAACCGGAGGAATGTCTCATTATGATCTGGATTGTATCCTTAACCTTTCTCCTTATTTTTTCCTTAGGACCGACCCATCCCATATCCCATACCCATAATAGAATAAAATTCTTTATTATTTTCATTTTACTATAAATGAAGTACTATATACTATACTATATATATCTAATCATTATGTTATATAGTTATATATCTATATTTGTTATATATCTATTATCTATATTTATTAGAAATTCTGAATAGCTAACTAAGCCCCCCAGCGGTTTAGGAAATTCCTATGCACAACAAAATTTTGTTATATAAGCCCGCTTAGCTCAGAGGTTAGAGCATCGCATTTGTAATGCGATGGTCATCGGTTCGATTCCGATAGTCGGCTTTTCTTTCTTTAGTTCTATTTTTTTTTTTGTACTTTTACATGATGAATAATGTCTCCTTGAAATCAAGTTGAAATCAAAGAATATTGAAAAGACTTTTTCCCTCTTCTGGTCCCTGATCTATTATGACGTAAGAACTTCCTACTATGAATAAAAAAAGAATAAAAAAGAAAACTGGTAGGAACTTTTATATCTCTATCGAACAAATCTGGAAAAAAGTATCCCTAACCTCCTACTAATTTCCTATATATATACAAAAAAGTCTGGATATTGATACAATTCATCTCATTCTTTTTTTGGAGTACAATACTTCAGTAGATGTCGCTTCGTTTATCGTTTAGTTCAGTCTTAATTTAGGTTTATTCTGTAAAATTTCATTTCAATAAAATTAAGGAGTATTTATGTCTCGTTACCGAGGGCCTCGTTTTAAAAAAATACGCCGTCTGGGGGCTTTACCGGGACTTACTAGTAAAAGGCCTGCGCCCGGAAGTGATCTTCGAAACCAATCGCGTTCCGGGAAAAGATCTCAGTATCGTATTCGTCTAGAAGAAAAACAAAAATTGCGGTTTCATTATGGTCTGACAGAGCGGCAATTACTTAAATACGTTCGTATCGCTGGAAAAGCCAAAGGCTCAACAGGTCAGGTTTTACTACAATTACTTGAAATGCGTTTGGATAATATCCTTTTTCGGTTAGGTATGGCTTCGACCATTCCCGGAGCCCGACAATTAGTTAACCATAGACATATTTTAGTTAATGGTCGTATAGTAGATATACCAAGTTATCGCTGCAAACCCCGAGATATTATTACGA